AGATTACTTCTCAATACAATTTCTTTCAAATTCATTAAGATTTCATGTACCGATTCTTGAATACCCTTTATGGTAGAATATTCATGCGGTACTTTCTCAAATTTTACACGTGTGATGGATGTTCCTTCTATTTCTCCAAGTAAAGCTCTTCGCATCGCAATGCCTATTGTGTCGGCTTGACCTTTCATAAGTGGAGACAGAATAAAACGTCCATAGTAAAGACGTTTACTGTCTGTTCTTGATTCAACACATTTCCACTGCAGTGTCCGAGTAGATACTGTTATTTTCTCTCGAACCATGGTAATATTATTTCATTAGATCATTAGAATCATTTATTTCTCTTGTTTCTTTTGCAAGTTCTTCAATGTGCATTTCTACACACGTCTTTTTTTCGGAGGTCTACAGCCATTATGTGGCATAGGGGTTACATCCCGTACAAAAGTTAATAATATACCACTTCTACGAATAGCTCGGAGAGCTGCGTCTCTTCCGAGACCAGGACCCTTTATCATGACCTCTGCTCGTTGCATACCTTGATCCACTACTGTACGAATAGCATTTCCTGCCGCGGTTTGAGCAGCAAATGGTGTCCCTCTTCTTGTACCCTTGAATCCACAAGTACCCGCGGAGGACCAAGAAACCACCCTACCCCGTACATCTGTAACGGTGACAATGGTATTATTGAAACTTGCTTGAACATGAATAACTCCCTTTGGTATTCTACGTGCACTCTTACGTGACCCAATACGTCCATTCCTACGTGAACCAATTCTCGGTATAGCTTTTGCCATATTTTATCATCTCGTAAATATGAGTCAGAGATATATGGATATATCCATTTCATGTTAAAACAGATTCCTTATTTATGTATCGTTTCCTTTAGAGAGTGTGATTATCCCTGCCTTTGTTTATGTCTCGGATTGGAACAAATTACTATAATTCGTCCCCGTCTGCGGATTAGTCGACATTTTTCACAAATTTTACGAACAGAGGCTCTTATTTTCATATTTGTCATTCCTTATTTAAAATTGTAATCTACTTCTTGGAAGAAAATAAGTTTCTTGAGATTTTGCATCTCGAATCGTATTCTCACGAAAGGGGGTGTTTAAACCACTTAATCCTTCGAATCCTTGTTGCGGAGTCGATAAATTATACGTCCTCTGGTTGAATCATAACGACTTACCTCAACCTTGACTCTATCTCCCGGCAGTATCCGTATAAAACTCCGTCGGATCCTTCCTGAAACATAACCTAGAATCAGATCTTCATTATCTAAACGAACCCGGAACATACCATTGGGAAGCGATTCGGTAATTAAACCCTCATGAATCCATTTTTGTTCTTTCATTCCAGGTAAAGCCCCCTTGAAGTATCAACTAATGAAGGAGGAACAATATTAGACAACTCGCCCCTTTTCTTTTTTTTTTTACAATTACAAATAGTCAGTTTTGTATCTAATTTGTATATTAAAAGGATTACCATATATAACACAAAATTTCTCCGCCGACTCCTTCTAGCCGAGCTTCTCGGTCTGTCATTAGACCTCGAGAAGTAGAAATAATTACAATCCCCATCCCGCCTAAAATTCGAGGAATTCGTTGATAATTAGAATAGATTCGTAGACCGGGTCGACTGATACGTTTTAAATTTAAAAGATTTCTATAGGGCCTTTTCCTATTCCTTCTATGTCGCAGCGTTAAAACCAAAAAATCTTTGTTGTTTTCTCGATGTTTTCTCACATTTTCGATAAAGCCTTCTCTTAAAAGTATTTTGACAATATTTTCGGTAATATTAGTAGCTGTTATTCGAACCACTCTTTTTTTATCCATATCAGCATTTCGTATAGAGGTTATTACCTCAGCAATAGTGTCCCTACCCATGATGAACTAAAATTGTTGGTGACTCAAAATTTGATATAATCAACATGTTTTTCTTTTTTTTTTTACTTATTTTTTTGTTTATGAATTTGAATAATTAAAGGTATATGCGTGAGATACAATCGAATTTCTTAATCTATTTCTTTCAACTATTCCACTATAAAATTAAAATATCACGATCCCATTTTATAATACCTCGGGAGCTAATGAAACTATTTTAGTAAAATTTAATTGTCTTAATTCCCGAGCGATCGCACCAAAAATTCGAGTTCCTTTTGGATTTCCTTCTTGATCAATAACAACTGCAGCATTGTCATCATATCGGATTATCATGCCGTTGTCACGTTTGAGTTCTTTACAGGTACGCACAATTACAGCCCTGACCACTTCTGATTTTTCTAGGGGCATATTTGGTACTGCTTCTTTGATCACAGCAACAATAACGTCACCAATATGAGCATATCGACGATTGCTAGCTCCTATGATTCGAATACACATCAATTCTCGAGCCCCGCTGTTATCTGCTACATTTAAATGGGTCTGAGGTTGAATCATATTATTTTGTAATCTGTTCTTTTAATGCAAAGGACAAAAAAAAAAAGAAATATTATTTGTCTAAAAAGAAAAAAAAAAATAAACAATTTTTTGCACACCCAAAACTCATTTCTCTTAATTCTACTTTTTATCCTTTATCCCGAAATAATGAATTGAGTCCGTATAGGCATTTTGGATGCTGCTATTGAAATTGCCCTTCTAGCTATATTTTCTGTTACTCCACTCATTTCATAAAGTATTCGGCCTGGTTTAACAACAGCTACCCAATATTCGGGGGATCCTTTCCCCGAACCCATACGTGTTTCTGCGGGCCTTAGTGTAACTGGTTTGTCTGGAAATATACGTACCCATAGTTTTCCACCACGACGTGCATTTCGTGTCATTGCTCGGCGACCGGCTTCTATTTGTCTAGATGTGATCCAAGCGGGTTCAAGTGCCTGAAGGGCATATTTACCGAAACAAATACGATTCCCTCGATAAGCTATTCCCTTCATTCTTCCTCTATGTTGTTTACGGAATCTGGTTCTTTTGGGGTTATAGTTGATGGTTGGTTCTGAATTCCATCTCTACTTCAGAACCGGACGTGAGAGTTTCTTCTCATCCGGCTCCTCGCGAATAAAGGGATTCCAAAATAAATAAAAAAAGATTTAGAATCTTAATTAATTAAGTAATTTACTAATAACTAACAAGATCTACATGTATTTACATTGAATGGTTGGATTCTTTGAGAGTGCATCTGATCTATTAGTAATTTAGAGATCTTGTTTGACTAGATAATTAACGATTTTAGTTTCTATTTTCGAAATCATATTGTTATTTTGGAATCTAAATAGAATTTTTTTTTTTCTTTTTATGGTCCAAATTTAGCAATCCAAAAAAAGAAAGTTTTCGCGGGCGAATATTTACTCATATTTATTCTTATATTTTAGTTTTCGGCTTGTCTCGTGACTTATTACAATAGATAAATTGATCTCTGGCTCCTTCCGCCATCCCGACCAGTGAATCATTAAGATTCCTTTTTCACTAAAATCTTTTGCATTCACAGCTTCCATCGTTCCCATCCCTTCTTACTTAATGCTTAGGTCAAAATTTTACAATGGAGCTCATAATCCAATTTGTTCTTGAGTCAATCTTCTCAGTCTTTATTGGCTCGAAGCTCTTGATTTTTTTGTTTTATTTGTTCTATAACTATAAGAAGTAAGAAGAGTCATTTAATTATGTTATGGAAAAATCAGTATTGATGCTTTATTACACTGCCTTTTCTGAGATGACTTATAAACCTTACATATTGGAATTCTATATCATTGATATTTTTTTATCTCTTTCTCTCATCTTTCCATTTATCCACATCTTTCTTCTGTATTTTGTTTTACAACTTAAAATCGTTTTTTTACAGAAACTCAAAATTTCAGTTGTTACAAAGATATGACCGATATATCACATCTTGACTGGTTCTTTAGATCCAGATAATGCGAAGTGATGAGTTGGTTATTAGTTCTATAGTTATTAGTTCATACTATGGCACTGAGCTGACCCTTTTTTAATCTAATCCTAACTATAAAAAAACCAACGAGTCACACACTAAGCATAGCAATTTTCTCAAATTGTCAGTCGAATTTTTATTGAGCCCTATAGAATTAAGAATTAATTGATAGTTTTGAGCAAAAGAATAAAGTGCTTTCTCTTTTTTTTTTATTTTTAAAATTATTCCTCGTCTATAAATATCCATATTTTTATGCCCAACACACCATAGATAGTTCGAACTGTATAGGAACAATAATCAATTTTCGCTCGAATGGTTTGTAGGGGAACCCTACCTTCTCGAATCCATTCGACACGTGCAATTTCTTTTCCGTCAATACGACCTGCAATTTGTACTTGAATTCCCTTTGTATCTGCTTGTTCAGTTAATTCAATAGCTTTTTTTATTGCTTTTCGAAATGAAACTCTATTCTTTAATTGTCCGGCTATAAATTCTGCAAGAATATTAGGGTTCCCATAAGGTTTTGCAATTCTTTTGATAGCAATGTTAAGTTTTCGGTTCATCCAATTAAACTCTTTTTGTAGAGTCATCTGTAATTCTTCGACTCCTCGCGGTCGATTTTCTAGTAAGAATTTGGGGAATCCCATAAAGATTATGACCTGGATCAGATCGATTCTTTTTTGAATCTCTATCCGTGCAATTCCCTCTACTGCAGAAGATATTTTCATATTATTTTGTACATAATTCTTGATACAATCTCTTATTTTTTGATCTTCTTGTAAACCCTGAAAATACTTTTTTGGTTGTGCAAACCAAAGAGAATGATGATCTTGGGTTATACCAAGTCTGAAACCAAGTGGATTTATTTTTTGTCCCATATTCCCCCACTACTATACATATCACAATACGCCGTAGCTGTATGCTTATTTTTCCATCTAGGTTTTTTTAACGCATCTATCTTTAGATATCTATCATCTAAAGATATATCTTTCATTACAATAGTTATATGGCAGGTAGGTTTTTTTATCGGATAACTACGCCCCCGAGCTTTAGGTTTGAATTTCTTGATGGTAGTCCCTTTGTTG